CTTCATACTGGAAATTATGATCAAGGATTGATTTATCAACCACCATCTACTTCAGAGATACTTTCTGAAACATTTTTCAAATCCAAAAATTCTGTATCTTCCCGCGAATTAGTGAATCAAGCCGGGTTCTTTTGTGCAGAATAATAAACAGAAAACAGTGGGTTAATCTTTTCAAATTCTATTGTAAATGTGAAATACTCATATAAATTATAAAAGTACAAATGTGGGAGAGATCAAGAAGATGCAGGGTAATTTATCTGATTGGCTAGTCAAGCATGAGCTAGTTCATAGATCTTTGGGCTTTGATTACCAAGGAATAGAGACTTTACAAATAAAAACTGAGGATTGGGACTCCATTGCTGTCATTTCATATGTATATGGTTATAATTATTTACGCTCCCAGTGCGCTTATGATGTAGCACCGGGTGGATTTTTAGCTAGTGTGTATCATCTTACGAGAATACAGTATGGTATAGATAAACCTGAAGAGGTATGCATAAAAGTCTTTGTCCCGAGGAATAATCCTAGAATACCATCTGTTTTCTGGGTTTGGAGAAGTGCGGATTTTCAAGAACGGGAATCGTATGATATGTTGGGAATCTTTTATAATAATCATCCACGCCTTAAACGTATTTTGATGCCTGAAAGTTGGATAGGCTGGCCCCTACGTAAGGACTATATTACTCCAAATTTCTATGAAATACAAGATGCTCATTGAATGACAAGAAACTAATGTTAACTTATATAACAATGACACTACTTCAGAATTTATTCAAGTCAAGGAATATTTTTACGTCCTGTTTCAGATGAAACAGAGTAAATGGACTCTAATTCGTATTCTAGACGGGCTAAAAAAAGGGGCTTCAATTCCCCAATTTGTATGCATTTCGTATGAGCAAAAAAAACAATAGAATAGGATGAATCAAAAGAGTTCTATACCATGTACCATGAACTTTGTACCGCGCATATTAATATTACTTAGAGGGATCTCAGGAAGTAAAATATAATTAAGTAAAGTATAAGTAGGAATGAAAAAATAAAATAAATATAAAAACAAAATTAAGAAATACAAAAGGATCAGATTTTATCTGTACTGTGTTTGAAATACATTCTGTTTATTTCTATCTTTCAACTCCTTTAGACTTTTAAGTTTTTTAACCAACCCTTTAACTTTTTAATTTTAGATAACGGTCAAAAAAAAGAGAGCATAATCCCATTTTGTTCTTTACCAGACATATATTTTACCCCATCTCAAAAATGGAGATATATCCATACACTATACCATATATCTTATATACCTAGATGAATATAATTTAGGTATACATATATATAATTAAATTATATAATTAAATTCTAATGCTAGAAGCTATTAATGATAATGAATATATATCTCGATTAGTCTCGATTAATTTGTATTAATCATTATTTGATCCATTATTTACGTGTCAGGAACCAGATTTGAACTGGTGACACGAGGATTTTCAGTCCTCTGCTCTACCAACTGAGCTATCCCGACCTTTTCCCCCGCATTATCCTAGTAGAGCACTTTATCTATATCAATTAAAGTAAAGGGACTAAAAAAGTAAGAAAGTATTAAAAAATCTTACCCAGCCCCTGAATTTATTAGATAAAAAAAAAAGGATAAGATAAAAAGTAGTTAAGAAGTATAGTTAAGTTAGTAATAAAAATAGGCTTTTATTGGGGATAGAGGGACTTGAACCCTCACGACTTTTAAAGTCGACGGATTTTCCTTTTACTATAAATTTCATTGTTGTCGGTATTGACACGTAGAATGGGACTCTCTCTTTATTCTCGTTCGAATAATCGGTTTTTCAAAAGATCTATCAGACTTTGGAATGAATAATTTGATCATTTAATATTCGATTCTTCCTCCAACTTCGATTGGAATATCGAATGGAATAGATTCACAATGATTCTTAAATTTTTCATATATAATGGATTTGGGCTGCGATTAATCAATCGTTTACTATGTGAGTATGTATATCTACATATATAGGGCGGGTATCTTTTCAATAATTTTGATAGAAGGATTCCGGCTACTAGCGCATGTAACGTAATCAACTCCATTTGTTAGAACAGCTTCCATTGAGTCTCTGCACCTATCCTTTTTTTTTTTTTTTTAGTTTAATTTTGATATTATTAAAATAATATTAAAACTATAAATTACAAATTAAACCCTCCTAAAAAAAAGATTTGGCTCAGGATTGCCCATTTTTAATTCCGGGGTTTCTCTGAATTTGGAAGTTATCACTTAGCAGGTTTCCATACCAAGGCTCAATTTAATCAAGTCCGTAGCGTCTACCGATTTCGCCATATCCCCTTTTGCGACAGGATCTAGTTGTAATTCTATTCAACTCTTTTATTTATTTATCTTGTAATCGTTGCGTTGAATTCATTATCTAATGATTCTTATATCTAAAAAATGTTATGCCACTTTTTTCGCCATCCTCTATCATTTCATTTTCATTGTTTTTCATCGTATTGAATGAACCATATTTAGTTCTAATCAGACATGATTCTATCATTAGATGTGTCCCCAATTCAATATGAATAGATATATCCTACATATATATGTCTCCTCTCTTCTTTTTGAGTTTAAAAGCGCGATTCGTAATACTGGAAGGATCGATACCCATTACTTTTTTTCGCCCTATCTTCTCCTTTATGAATGAAAACAAAGGAATGTCTTATTCTAATTATAACTTGATTATAACTTGAATTGTATCTTTTATCTTTTCTTAGGCTGGATTCACTATCATTATATAATAATTTATAGAATATACAATATAATTAATTAGCATAATTTGGTATAACTGCTCTAAGAAAGAATTAGACTTTTCTAAAACTAAAATAATAATATCAAATTAATATTATATTATTATTAAGTAATAATATGGAAATATTATCTATTTTATAGTATTATAATTAAGTATCTATTTATACTATAAATAGATACTTAATTATAATTTAAATATTATTTTCAAAATAATAAATATTAATTAAACTAAATTAATTAATAGCTGATATATCAAATATGGTAGTTTCCGGAATCCCTATTCACTATTTCTATTTCTGCTATGTGAGCGTGAGCCCGCTTAGCTCAGAGGTTAGAGCATCGCATTTGTAATGCGATGGTCATCGGTTCGATTCCGATAGCCGGCTTTTATCTATCTATTTTTCCATGATTGATAATCTCTTCTCCCCCCTTTCTTCAAATATAGGTCGCGGATCTATTATATCGTATTAATAAAAATGGATTGGAGTGGAACAATTAGATCTCTCACAAAATAAATAATAAAACAGAGACTTAACTTCCTTACTATCATATACAAATACAAAAAATCTAGATATTGATACAATGCATTCCATTCTATTTTCATTCTACTGAAGTATTGTATACTTCAGTAGATTTAGCCTTGAATTGTTTATCCTTTAGTTCAGTCTTAATTTATATTTTTATTTAAAAATTTCAATAAAATAAAAAAGGAGTTTTATGTCTCGTTACCGAGGGCCTCGTTTCAAAAAAATACGCCGTCTGGGGGCTTTACCTGGATTAACTAGTAAAAGGCCTAGATCTGGAAATGATCTTAAAAACCAATTGCGTTCTGGGAAAAGATCGCAATATCGTATTCGTCTAGAAGAAAAACAGAAATTGCGGTTTCATTATGGTCTGACAGAACGACAATTACTTAGATATGTACATATTGCTGGAAAAGCCAAAGGGTCAACGGGTCAGGTTTTACTACAGCTACTTGAAATGCGTTTGGATAACATACTTTTTCGATTGGGTATGGCTTCAACCATTCCTGGAGCCAGACAATTAGTTAACCATAGACATATTTTAGTTAATGGTCGTGTAGTAGATATACCAAGTTATCGTTGCAAACCCCGAGATATTATTACTACGAAGGATAAACAAAAATCAAAAGCTCTGATTCAAAATTATATTGCTTCATCGCTCCGCGAGGAATTGCCAAAACATTTGACTATTGACTCATTCCAATATAAAGGATTAGTAAATCAAATAATAGATAGTAAGTGGATTGGTTTGAAAATAAATGAGTTGTTAGTCGTAGAATATTATTCCCGTCAGACTTGAACCTAATAAAAATAACAAAGAAAGGTTCAGACAATTTGACTTTATACCATACCCTTTTTGTCGAAGGAAATCTATTTAAGAGCCGTGATCCACATTTTTCTTATTCACGTATCACAAATAGATCTGCAGTAATATTTTTTTCTTTTTTAGTTTTCTCATATTTGTATTTTACGTACCACAGTAATGTAATTAGGAATAGAGAATCTCTTCAAATAAAGTTCTTACTTACTGTTGGAATAATGCTATCCATTGTTATTTTATTTGATACATTGTGGTCGGTAACGTTGGTGACTCGATAGAAACGGAAAGAGAGGGATTCGAACCCTCGGTAAACAAAAGCCTACATAGCAGTTCCAATGCTACGCCTTGAACCACTCGGCCATCTCTCCTTCATAATCTTATTATTGGTCAGAAACCGAGTGAAGTGAATAGCGAGTCATTCATATTAGTACACTACGGGTACGACCAATCAATGGTTCCATAGGACTAAAAGATTCCTTTCAACTTTCATAATTTCAATTTCCTTAATGGATTTTTTTATTTCAATTGTATGATACATACGCTTTATGCAAATCAAAGAGATGGTTACTCTCCTCGATTTTTTCATGGAATCATTATTCCTTTCTTTATTTTTCCTCTTTTCTTTTGATTATAACCAAATCAAAACTTTTTGAGTTACCAGAAAATCTATAGTAAAATAAAGTCCTTGGTTAGTCAACTTAGATAAAATTGTACATAGTTCCTACAAATTTCTCAGTATACTACTAAATTTGTAGGAAATCCAATCTGATTCAAATATTTCATATCTCATCCCCCCTATCCAAAAGGGCACAGGAAGATCCACATCTTTTTTAGAATTAGTCTATTTTTATGATATTTC